GCCTTACCATGGCGTTACTCTACCGCTGAGTTAAAAGGGCCCATTTTCTTCAATTCATGAATTAACCACTAGCTACTATAGAGTCTACTACATGTACCTATGTATGTACTACATGCACATATATACATGTATACATAAGGGCTCATTCAGGAACAAGAAAATGGATTTACCTAGGAAGTTTTAGTTATTTATATTTGAGAAATATCAATGCAATGAGTTGTTTCAGGGCCGCTCCTAATTGCTTTTATTGACCCATCCGGACGAGATTCACTTGATTGATTGATACACGTATCAATCCGATATAGATCCAAGATATTTCATCGAATCATGTGATGAAGGGATTCGACCCGTACCCTAAACCAAATTATTATAGAGAAAAGAATCTTTTCGATTATTTGCCGATCCCTTTCCAGATTTACGAGTTCTACATCATCCTTTTTGAATAAATCAAAAAAAAAATTCTATCGTTTCTGAATTTCCTGGCTTAGCTTAGTGTTAGTGTGGGATAGGCATAGCTCATCTTAACGATGAACGAATCGACGAGTGGAAATTGAAGAAATGGAATGGGCTTTGCCTTTTTTCTGTCGGATAAATCACTCCCTGAAGGATCCTATACTCTGTCCATAGGATGGTTCATGAATCAACAACCCAAAAATGATATTCCATTCTTGTAAGCAAGAAAGATTCTTCGATCTAGTCATAGCATTGACAATTTCAAAAAACTGCTCATACTATGAGCATAGATAGTATGATGGCGGTCGGGCAGGTATGCCCCTATCGTCTAGTGGTTCAGGACATCTCTCTTTCAAGGAGGCAGCGGGGATTCGACTTCCCCTGGGGGTAAGACGAAAGGGAGTTGACCATGGATTATCAATAAGCCTAGAATGGATTCTTCCTGGGTCGATGCCCGAGCGGTTAATGGGGACGGACTGTAAATTCGTTGGCGATATGTCTACGCTGGTTCAAATCCAGCTCGGCCCAATAATTCGCCGATCCATGAGGATGGTATAACCAATTTGTCCTCCATAAATACCTGATATATAGAAAGAAAGAGTCCGTCCATTTTTTCTGCTATATCCCTATTTATCTTATCCTGCGTGTTTTTGATCTTTCTAACGATATTAACAATAATCTGTAAATAATTAACAAGAATCTGTAAATATAAGTGGAATAAAGAAAAAAAAAAAAAAGAGTCCTTTTTTGTTTTTTCACTGAAAGATTTTTTATCAATCGATTTGGCAATAAAAGAATCCACAGGATTACTAGTAATCCGCGTCACTCTCGCTATAGTCCATATCCGTGTAGATATCAGTATATCACTCGTCTTTCTGTTACAAGACGTTGATTTTCAATTAAATAGAATAGAAAGAAAGGGTTCGAATGAAATTATAAGAATAAGAATATGTATGTATGCTGTACACCTCATTTCCCCGGGATTGTAGTTCAATTGGTCAGAGCACCGCCCTGTCAAGGCGGAAGCTGCGGGTTCGAGCCCCGTCAGTCCCGACCTAGAATCCGATGAATCCATCAACTCATCTTTCCGTTTTCTGTGAAGAGGGGGAGACAAGGAGCAGGATTTAATCCCCTTTAATCCCCCAGGGGATCCTTATTTCTTTCGTGTTTTTCGTTTCGCATTTCTCATGGGAGAAATACGGGAATTTCAATTACTTCAACTAGTACCGATTGATGGGGGAGAGACGTATATAGATTGATCAGTAGTATCGCCCTATTCAGGATTTCAAGAGAGACCGCACGGGTCTGTCTTTTTCGATTGCTCCTGATCCATGGAATAGAGTACCCATAGGTTTCCCGGGAGCACATACACAAATTGTATTCGTTTATTGTACGATAGACAATTAACTTAATATAGATAGTTACTAGTTGCCCCGACAGAGTACTTTTAAGATTAAACCTACCACCCTTTTTTTTTTTCTAGCTCCGATTTTGTGGAACCTAAATTACTGATTGAAAACAATTTCTCTATCTCATTAAAATTGCATACTTAATTTTTGATGTATGTGTCCCAGTTCCAATCCAAGGACAGAGGATACTAATAAAAGATCAAACAAAGATCTGCCCCTCTTGTTCTAGGGGGGGGGGATGATCTTTTTGTTCCTTCATATTTTAATGGCCCCATCGAAGAAAAAACAAAATCAATAAATAAAATAGTGAATTTGTCGGAATATTATATTAGATCTTTTATACCGAACCAATCTTTATCACACTTCTCTGTCTTCCAAGAAGATTAGATCTTCACAAAAACTTCGTTTCGAAGTTAACTCATTTCTTTTTTCATTTCATCCCTACCATTGGGGTTTGTGACCAATGGAACGGCGGTCGGATGATTGTATAAGGAAGACGGCAGGTTATAGAAAAGAAAGAGTGGAAATGATACATTCAATGGGATTCTTGATTGGACCAGGAATCCCATTTTGGATTCGGTATGGATAAAAGATCTTCCTATGTTATACTATTCAATTCTCGACGATGAATCAATTTGATAGATCAGATATTGTTATTCATGATATTGATACGATTCAGTATCATCAGGATGCAATCCATGCCATTGAATTTACAGGAGAAAGACTTATCATCTCTATGGGATTAGATCCCGAGTTATTGCGAAGCAAAAAAACGATGAGATTATGGAAGTCAATATTCTCGCATTTATTGCTACTGCGCTGTTCATTCTAGTTCCTACTGCTTTTTTACTTATCATCTACGTAAAAACAGTTAGTCAAAGTGATTAATTTGAATGAAACTTGACTTATTAGTTCTTATCAACGATTGAAGAAAGGGATTCAAATTCCAAGTCTTAAATGAAATGATCGGGTTGGAGTCAGCAGTATATGAGATAGTATGGTAGAAAGGTTCATATAGTTCTTTCTACCACACTATCTATTATTGTAGAAAGATATGGGCTTGATATAAATCAATCCACAATATATACCTACATATCATATATATATGTACATGTAAATAGCACTCCAATTCTATTTCTTTGCTACATCAATTTGTATTGATCCCGATCAATCTGAAATAATCGAACGTCAACTCTTCTAATTCCTGGGTTTCTAATTATTTTCAATATGAATCTCCGGATCCATCGAAAGAATCAATGGAGGAAGAATAGTATGGGCATATATTATATAAAAGAAAACCAAGCCCTTTTTTTTAGCATTACGAAGAAGTAATTGATTGATCCGTTAACAGATGATCCAAAGAGTTCTATAGTAACTTCTTCGGATTTTGAAAAGGATGTGGTAGACCCCACCGATTTTTCATGCTTGAACCATGACATGAGGCGAGTCAATAAAGCATAAATAAGATTCCTAGGAGTATAAAACAAAACGGTAAGTACGCATACCCGCAAGATTTTATTATGTTATTCGTAATACCTCTTTTCTTTGGACAACGACTATGTCTATGTCGCCTCGGTAGAAAGTACATATCTACGTAATAGAGTAATAGAAGAATGGCTTCTTCTTTGAACAGCAAAGAGAAGAGGGAAACAAATAAAAAAAAAAATAGGGGTTGGCTGCTCCTCATTGTAATATGCATAATTCTAGTAAGAGCCGGTTCCTCAAAATAGAATATTTAGCAAGAATTCGGTTGGAAAAATTTCCCATTGGGAATAAATATTTGTTTGATCAAAAGGTTCTTAGGATTCCAATAGAATTTATGAAGTGGAGATATTTTGATTTTAAAACGCTTTGCAGAACGATCTATTAAACAATTGATACAATTCGATTACTCAATTAGTAGTACCCCTAGAGTCCACTTCTTCCCCATACTACGAGTGAGAGGGAAAATGTAAAGACTACCATTAAAGCAGCCCAAGCGAGACTTACTATATCCATGTGAATTGTGTCCCCTATCTCTATGAATATAAAGGAATTATTCCATTATTGATCACTAATAATAGTGGAATCAATGGTGCAGAGTCAAAATGGGATTGTGACCTAACGTTATTGATGAACCAACCCAATGAATACACTCGTAACAAGTCCCTATATGATTTCTGGTGGAATCGGGAAGCACTAAGTACAAGCAAGATACGTAGTTACCTCCTTGGGAGTCTCAAGGGGATGTTACTAATGGAGCATGTAGGAATAGTAAGGCCTATTGTTTGTTTTGTTGCCTTTCATAAACAAAAGTAGAAAAAAAAAAAAATATACCATCAAGATAGATAACTATCTATCACATATCCCTATCTCCCCATCTAAGCCTTACTGTCTCTACTTCTGTGAAACAATTGGAAGACGCCCTATTACATTCTTGGCAGGGTTACCCAAAAGAAATAATTTTTTTTTTTTTCTACTTTGATTCTATAAATATTCTATAAAAGGCAATCACCCATACAATATTAATATTGATTGAAAATTGAAAACCTGAGCACTCAGAGACTCTCGTAAGTTTGTCTGGATACAAAGTATCTTCAGTTCTTTCTACAACTCCTAATTTGATTCTCCATCAGTCTACCCAATCTAATTCAAGACTCAGTCAGTAAACACCAGTAGGGTGAGGTAATTAGGAAGTATTTAGAGTCCTTCCTATAATACCTACTTGGATCCTAGGAGCAAGGATTTACAGTCCCTTAGGAACCTTCCCTTGTATACACGGATTTACGGTCCCCGACTTTCGTAGTTCTGAATCTCACAATTGAATCTTACTATAGATTTGATTCGATTGATAAATCAAATCAATAGCCTGAGCGCATCAGTAATAAGTGAGTATTTCTTTATTCATATTGTATTGGTATGATACCGGTTTGGGCCACACCCGGATTTTTGAAGAAATAATTGAAAGTCTTTTATAGAACCCCCCCCCCTGATTCTTAAAATCCAGTACCGACAGTCCTCGCTCCTTACCTCTGCTTCTGCCGGGCAAGAATTTAGTGAGTTCTATTAGGAGGGTAAGAGATTCCGAGTCTTTTGTTAATCAGGCGACACCCGGATTTGAACTGGGGAAAAAGGATTTGCAGTCCCCCGCCTTACCAC